AAAAAATATGGTAGGTAGCAAAACTTATTAGATACCAGTGCCTCCGGTATCTAATAAGGTCTACCTACTATTGGATTTGAACCAATGACTCTCGCCGTATGAAAGCAATACTCTAACCACTGGGTTAAGTAGGTCATTTATCATCACAAAGAAAAACAAAAGGGACTCATCATATTGATGGATTGATTATAGACGGAATCTTATTTCTACGCAATAGCAATCCTTGACATGGCAGGAAACAGATCCGAAGCTATCATGTGGGATATTCATCTTGACAATAAATTTCTTTACATGCTAAAATTAGGTGGCACAAGGGCTATAGCTCAGTTAGGTGGAGCACCTCGTTTACACGAGGTGCAATGCTTTCAGGGGAGTCCACCATGCAATCAACAGAATTGATCTTATGGAGAAATCTAGGTCTTCCTCTATGGATTCGAGGAAACAAGAGAACAATAAATAGCCCGACTTTTGGGTCGGTACGATTTGGGTGCCTTTAGGCTACAAATAGAACCCAACGTTGATTTAATAATTGATAAGGTAAATACCCAGTCCCTTCAATGCTAGGTATAATGAGTATAATATAAGGACCTCAAACTAATATCTTTTCGTCCTATGAACTTTAAGGTGTATAAAGTTTCATATTTGACTCTTTGAGCGGAGACAATAGAGACTTCATTTCACTTAGGTTAATCTAGGCCGGAGGCAGACCTATGTCAAGGTAAGTCTTCTTTGAACCACTTTGGTATTTGGCCCAGCATTCAAATAATGAATCAGAGCACGTAGAGCCATCTCGTTATCTTTCTGTCAAGAAAAAGTATGGTAAACTTTCTGATATTTATATCAGTTGATGAACGAGCCCAATGAAAAAAAAAAATGCACGTTGAGTCTTTGAAACAGTTCGAATCATTTCGATAATAAAAAGTTCGATCTGTTTTAAAAAAGAGTCTCTAGTTCAAATCCGTATAGAACTAATAATTAGGTTCACATCAGGGAGGTTTACCTCCACTAGTAACCTAACTATCCATATCAACCGCTACTAATGATTCCATTAGTAGCGGTATTGGTCCCCATCTACCGATTGTTCGGGTCTATAACCTGTCTCAACCGATCGATAGAAACCTTTTTTAGAGTTAAACGAGTAAGTTCCGTGCTGAGACGGCTGGTTTCCAGTTCCCACGAAAGTTTGGAATTCATTTTAGTTTCTCGTTTTTTGAGAAACTTGGGATTCGAAGAACGCTTTTTGGCTTGACGAATTGCCAAGTCAAAATGTTCTAAGTTTATTCGATTTGCATATGTTTGCATCTCGTGTTGAATTCTTTGGTTTCGAAACTTTGTCTCGAGATCAAAACTGGATTGTGAAAATCCTTTCACACTCCTTTCGAGTTTTCCTTCGAATTGATCTATTTGTTTCGAGCGAAAATAAAAAGAGTTTAAGGTTACTGTATTTGCATATGTTTGCATCTCGCGCTGGACTTCTTGGTTTCGAGGCTTTGTCTCGAAATCAAAAGTCGCTTGGGAAAATCCTTTCAAACTTATTTCTAGTTTAGCTTCTACTTGATCTATTTGTTTCTGGCTAAAAAAAGGGTTCTCAAAATACTCATTAGCGCAAAAAAATTCCATAAGCCGTTGTACAAACATCGACGCCGATCCCTCGTGCATTGGATATTTTATCTCTCGTGGTTCTTCATCACGATAACCATACGCAAGGTTATCCATTTTAGAGTTATAACCCTGTAATGACTTCTCGTCATATAGAGGATTATTCTCTCTTACCCAACCCACATTAAAAAACTCAGGCCATCTATTCCGCACCAAGAAAAAAATTTGATCATAAATTTTTTTACGCGAGATCAAATAGTCTCTTTTTAACATGTCTAGAAGTGCGATTTTCTGTAAAAAAACGAGATCCTCTTTCTGGACAAGAGGAGAATTCTCAGAAATTTCACTGGATTCGGATAATTCATCTGATGATTGGTATAAATCATCAGATGATAAATCATCAGAGTCCGACAGATCATCAGATACTTCCTCTGGAAAAGACGTAATCGTCGGTGTTTCTCCTAAGTTACCCAACCCAATCTCCTGTGCGAGACTTAACTTGAGAGCCAAGTCACTGAGAAGGGAAATTGAATCAGATAATGGATCTGATGATTGGTATAATTCATCTGATGATTGGGATAAATCATCAGATGATAAATCATCAGAGTCCGACAGATCATCAGATACTTCCTCTGGAAAAGACGTAATCGTCGGTGTTTCTCCTAAGTTACCCAACCCAATCTCCTGTGCGAGATTTAACTCGAGAGCCAAGTTACTGCAAAGGGAAATTGAATCAGATAATGAATCTGACGCTGACGAGGGTTCAACGCTGACTTGTTCGGTTGGAAAAAAACCCTCTGAAAGACTGATAACACTTTCAGAGAATTCGCCCTGCTGAATTTCAGGTGTGATAAGTAAGCGTAGAGTTCGTTCACTAAGAATGGGAAGAAAGAGACGCTTTCCAAAAAATATGGAAGGATTGAGCGGCTCTCGAATAGCATTAAGTCCAATCTGAGTTTTCACTCTAGGAGCCAATAGTCTAGGAGATAACCATCTAGGAGATAATCGGCTAGGAGACAACCGCATTGAATCCTGAGTAATTATCATTTGAGTTCTCACTCTCGGAGACAATTGTATTTCTTTTTGTATGGTCCCTCTTTCGCGAACGCCCCAAATAGTCAACGCAGCGAATAAGATGCCCGCGACAGTTATTGCTTTGCGCGACTCGTTATCCTGTAAACATCCAAAAATTTTCTCGGTAACATACGACACAAGTTTGGAAATTTTCTCGGTAACATACGACACAAGTTTGGTCCAACAGTTCATGGCAAGTACCTCTCATTTTTGGATCTTTATTCAGGATTCGACAACCCGTAACTTTCATTTTCATAATGAAAATGAAAGTATAATCCATAATACAAAACAAAACAATAATACAAAACAAATGGTTTTATTTATTTTAGGTCGTTAAATAAATTAACCCGAACTTCTTTAGTTAGCCCTTTTTTGAAATATCGTGAACAATTTTGGTTGGTTGTGCGCCTCTTTCGAGGAAATAAAGAATCGAAGGGACATTTGAATAGGTTTGATTCTTTTGCGGATCGTAAAATCCTAGTTTACCCAAATGGCGGCTGTCTCTTCCCGATCGAACATCAATAGCGACGATTCGATAGATCGATCATTGGGATAGAAGCAATGCCCCCCCCCTAGAAACGTATAAGAGGTTTTCTCCTCGTACGGCTCGAGAAAGAATAATTTGAATTCTATAGTTTATAGTTCCAAATCGAGCTCTAAAATTTTTCGATTCATTACTATACTATGCTTTGATTCGTTTTTTTTTTTTTTTTTCCATCCCCAAATCAAAAAAACATCTGTCCTCCTAACTCAAGTTGTATAATTCTCAAAGAGCTAACACATAACCAGTTCATTTATTGAGTAGTCTCTAATCTCCTTTGTTTGTCTCGTTTAGAATTCCTTTTGATTCCAATGGTTAAGACAAAAAAAAACGATTTTTTCTTGTTACGGGATCTTTTATCTTTCTTTTGAATCATTAGGTTTAGAAATTCCTTCGGTGATATTTCATCGTTTCAAAAGGGCAGCAACTGACCTTTTGAAATTTCTTTCTAGCGAAGAATCATACGAACAGTGGATTCCCGTGTGAGAGACTTAGGATTGAAATCAAAAGAGTTTTCTCAATTTCAATAAAAGTTTCAAGGAAATTTTGTTAAATTCGTATGGTTTCGATATATTGATATTGTTACGAAGTTATTACCACGTATTGATTGACATTAACCATAGACTCGCGTTCCTGAGAACTGAAGAAAGTTCTACTCGAGCTCCATCAGCTACTATTTTCAACCCAGCAAAAAAAGGGTTGGTCTACTGGAACAGTATAAACTATGTCGAGCCAAGAAACATCTTTAGTCGTATATAAAGATGGTGGATCTAAAAGTCCACAGCCGATGATATCCTTCAAGTCGCACGTTGCTTTCTACCGCATCGCTGTAATCGAAGTTTTACCATAACATCTTTGTGTTAAATTTGTATAGAATTGATTCAATACGGAATCATGAATAGTCATTATATCAATAGGTCAATAGCAAGTTATATTTGAGAATTTTCTATCTATCTATATGAACAGGCAAGCATTTCGATACCCCCCAAAATACCACTTTTTTGTTTTCAACAAAAAAGTGGAGCAGTTTTCTTCGAAAACAGAATTTCTAAGAAAACTGCTCTGGGACGGAAGGATTCGAACCTTCGAATTTCGGGACCAAAACCCGTTGCCTTACCGCTTGGCCACGCCCCATTTAGGCTTTTATTTCATACTAAAAAACAATACTATTGTTTTCGGGTATTCGTCAATTTCCACTCAAATCTCGATGAAATAGATTCGATTATTGCTAGGATTTACCACGTGTAGTTGTAGAATCCAACAGAATTTATTGATCATTACATAGAATTCAATTAAGATAATGTATGAAACTATGATTCCTTCTACTCTTGTTTGAGCAGGGACGGTTTTTTGATTGGGTGATTCAAAGAAAAATAAAGATTTTTGATGTACCTTAATTACTTTAATTTTTTCCTTCTATCATATATCATATCAGTCAATCAAAATACAATTAAATAAAGAAGGAAATTTTTGTTATGCTGAATATCTTTGGTTTGATCTGTATCTGTCTTAATTCTGCCCTTCATTCAGTTAGTTTTGTTTTCGCTAAATTACCCGAGGCTTACGCTTTTTTGAATCCAATCGTGGATGTTATGCCAGTCATACCTGTGCTCTTTTTGCTCTTAGCCCTTGTTTGGCAAGCTGCTGTAAGTTTTCGATGATATTTTTACTACTGCCTTACAAACATTCCTCGATTTTTAGGAGAAAAAAGATTTTACGAATTGATAAGCTACGATAAGTCTTACTTTAGGAACCCTTAATTCACACATAGAAATTTTTGGACCGCCTATTCCTCATTCTTGCCTTCTACTTCCAGTGACCAAGGACCCGACTAGTTACTAGTATTAATTAAGGTACCCTACAATTACAATATATCATATATATATCGAGATGGGGCATGAAAGATAATTTTGGTGAAAGAATCTTATTACAAATGCATTTCTGAAAATGACTTTCTTTTGTAGAATTCATTTCTTGGTGTCAAACAAACAGAGGATAGGCGGTCTAAAAATAGATAATCTATTCTCTTTTTTTCAAAAATGATCTTGGAGATTTTGTAATGCTTACTCTCAAACTCTTCGTTTACACAGTAGTGATATTCTTTGTTTCTCTCTTTATTTTCGGATTCCTTTCTAATGATCCAGGACGTAATCCTGGGCGTGAGGAATAAAAAAGGCGGTTTTGATTTTCCTTACTCGATTTCCGAATTTTGTTATAATTTTCTCTATTCTAGACATTGAACTATGATAAAATCATCAAAAATGGTTCGGTTTTTTATTTCGAAAGGCAAATATCAAGTCATCAGAGGAGACGGAAAGAGAGGGATTCGAACCCTCGGTACGAATAAGTCGTACAACAGATTAGCAATCCGCCGCTTTCGTCCACTCAGCCATCTCTCCCACTTGAAAAAGGAGAATTACCCTGGGATAATTATGCATGAACTAAAAAAAAAAGTCTTTCTTTTTTATTTTTTTTCTAGACTATATAGACACTCATTAGATCCAAATTTAGATAGAGATCTATTTGATTAGTAATTCTATTCCAATTCCATTTCGATACCGAGTATATTTTCCATAGAAAAAAGGAAAGAACCTTTCTTTCGTCTGAAATATTTTTTGCTCCCCCAGCCTGGCTAGGTACTGACCAGGCCAGGCCATTTCTTTCTTGTTTTATTCCTATAGATCCAGTTATTTATTGGATTTGAAAAAAAAACACTTGTTATGAAAGTGAAGCAACAACAATTGGAATCGAAAATAACGGGGTATTTTCACTCCTCTGATAGATCATAAAAGTGTCATTTTTTATTATTTATTCTTTCTTTTCCCTTTCTCGGTTTGTACAAAAATAAAAGGTCTCATCATACTTACTACTTAGCCTACTAAATTACTATAAGAAACTTATTTATACTATAACTCAAACTTAGTTATTTCTTCAAGGGGCAAACTTTATTTGAACTCCCGAATTCACAAAAAAAAAAAAAATACTAAGATTTTCTTCTTGTTTACTGATTCAATTGCTTGGCCTGAATTCAGAAAATCGAATAATTGAATCAAATAAATAGGGAAAAGCCTTTCTTCAAAAAAAGAGAAGACTCACACTCTCCCTATTTTTTGAGAAAAACTGTCTTTTTTTGAAAATGGAAAGAAACCCTGTTTTACTAGCTCATCAAGCTCTCCCGGCGAAACGCGCCAACACGTGAACTTCGTGATTCTGTTCTGCACCTATCTTGATTTCCTATCTTAATCTTAATTACGCGAAAGTCTTTTGTTTGACAAAAGGCCTATTCGTAGACAATAATAACATTGTAGCGGGTATAGTTTAGTGGTAAAAGTGTGATTCGTTCTATTAACAGCGGAAGTAGTTAAGGGGTCTTTCCGTTGATAGATATTCTTAGTCAAAACTTTCTTTCTGAAAAGGAGTGAATCCTTTCCCTCTCAATGACAGATTTGAGGAAGAATATACATTCTCGTGATTTCTATCCAAGGGTCAATTAGAAATTGAAAAGTTGGATTATGGAGTCGCGAAGCATAATTTTTTTGTTGGATTAAGACTTCCAATTGAATGAGTATGAATCAAGGGTCCATGGATAAAGATCAAAAAGTGTATTTCGAATCGTAACTAGATCTTCAATTTTTGGTTTGTATAGGGAAGATTGAAGCGAAATAGCTATTAAATGATGACTTTGGTTTACTAGAGTCAACATATTGTTTCAGCTCGGTGGAAACACAATTCTTTTCCTCAGGATTCTCGCAAGTAGAAATAGAGAACGAAGTAACTAGAAGGATTTGTTAGAATTCCCCTCCTCTAGAGGGATCATCTATAAAGTGAGTTGTTTTGGACCCATTCAAAGGGAAAAGCCGACATAGGTGTTATGGGCCGCATTTCATTCTTTTTTCGTTTACGGCTTAGATCATCTATCTATTTTCCATAAAGGAGCCGAATGAAACCAAAGTTTCATGTTCGGTTTTGAATTAGCGATGTTAAAAATTAGAAATCGACGTCGACTATAACCCCTAGCCTTCCAAGCTAACGATGCGGGTTCGATTCCCGCTACCCGCTCCACCCATATTCGAGTCGTTGCATATGAATTTGAGTTGATGTATCGTTGCTGTGAATACACACCTTAATCTTCGACAAAATGTCTTACATACAATCCAATTCTTTTTCCGAATAGGAGATAGAAAAAATCCAGATATGGAATGAAAAGCGCCCATTGTCTAATGGATAGGACAGAGGTCTTCTAAACCTTTGGTATAGGTTCAAATCCTATTGGACGCAATGGAATT